ATCTCTAGATATAGAAGATTTGAAATATAAATTTAAGACTCAAATGTTTCTATTGTTGTCTTGGATCCACAATTAAACCTATGGAGCCTTAGGATTGGTATATTCTTTATATATCTTGTAGTTTCCCTGAATCAAGCGAAGTATCACAAATCTTTCGACCCATCCTGTATATTGTCTTTTTCGTTCTGTGTTGGAATAGAACCTTAATTTACTACTTGTTAGTAGTTAGTTATTAGATGAGATTTTACGAAAAAATTATTTCTAAGCGAGAACTAATATTTATTTTTTTTGTTTGATATGAAGACATAGGACAAACCACTTTTTATCATTATATTTAATTTAGAATGAAAAGGGATTCCATCATATTCATTTATAGTGAAGTCTTACGTCTTACCCCTGGATTCCCACAAAACAAAAGAGAATCCTTTTCCACACTTCCTATTAGTAGTGATTTAATTTCTATGTTTAGTCTGATAAGAAATAAGATATTCAAATAAAAAAAATAAAGAATTGTGGATCGAATGACTATTCATCTATTGTATTTTTATGCAAATAGGGGGCAAGAAAACTCTATGGAAAGATGGTGGTTTAATTCGATGGTGTTTAAGAAGGAGTTAGAACGCAGGTATGGGATAAAGAAATCAACGGACAATCTTGGTCCTATTGAAAATACTAGTGAAGGTGAAGATCCGAATCTAAAAGGTAGGGCTAAAAACATTCACAGTTGGAGGGGTCGTGACAATTCTAGTTACAGTAATGTCGATCGTTTATTTGGCGCCAAAGGCATTCGGAATTTTATCTCTGATGATACTTTTTTAGTTAGGGATAGTAATGGAGACAGTTATTCTATCTATTTTAATATTGAAAATCATATTTTTGAGATTGACAACGACCGTTCTTTTCTGAGTGAATTAGAAAGTTCTTTTTCTAGTTATCGCAATTCTAGTTATATGAATAATGGATCTACGAGTGAAGATTGCTTAGATAATCGTTACATGTATGATACTAAATCTAGTTGGAATAATCACATTACTAGTTGCATTGATGGTTATCTCCAGTCTCAAATCTGGAGTGGTACGCCCATTGTAAGTGATGGTAGTGACAGTTACATCTCTAGGTGCCTTTTTGATAAACGTAGAACTAGTACTGAAACCGGGAGGTCCAGTATACAAACCCGCGCGAAGAGTAGTGATTTAACTCTAAGAGAAAGGCCTAATGATCTCGATGCAACTCAAAAATACAGGCATTTGTGGGTTCAATGCGAAAATTGTTATGGATTAAATTATAAGAAATTTTTGAAATCAAACGTGAATATTTGTGAACAATGTGGATATCATTTGAAAATGAGTAGTTCAGAAAGAATCGAAGTTTCGATTGACCCCGGTACTTGGGATCCTATGGATGAAGACATGGTCTCTCTGGATCCCATTGGATTTCATTCGGAAGAAGAGCCTTATAAAGATCGTATTGATTCTTATCAAAGAAAGACAGGATTAACTGAGGCTGTTCAAACAGGCGTAGGTCAACTAAATGGTATTCCCGTAGCTATTGGAGTTATGGATTTTCAGTTTATGGGGGGTAGTATGGGATCCGTAGTCGGGGAGAAAATCACCCGTTTGATTGAGTACGCTACCAATAAATTTATACCTCTTATTATAGTGTGCGCTTCGGGGGGGGCGCGCATGCAAGAAGGAAGTTTGAGCTTGATGCAAATGGCTAAAATATCGTCTGCCTTATATGATTATCAATTAAATAAAAAGTTATTATATGTATCAATCCTTACATCTCCTACTACTGGTGGGGTAACGGCTAGTTTTGGTATGTTGGGAGATATCATTATTGCCGAACCTAATTCCTACATAGCATTTGCGGGTAAAAGAGTAATTGAACAAACATTGAATAAAACAGTACCCGAAGGTTCACAAGCGGCTGAATATTTATTCCAGAAGGGCTTATTCGACCTAATCGTACCACGCAATCTTTTAAAAAGTGTTCTGAGTGAGTTATTTAAGCTCCACGCCTTCTTTCCTTTGAATTCCAATTCAATCAAGTAGCGCGCACCAAGTTCAATTATTTTATTTGTAGCAAACAAGTAGTTAGCTTCTCAGAATCAAAGGAAATAAGAATGGAGCTTTCTTTGGTGACCTAAGATCTAATTGTAGAAAGAATCGAAAGTTGCGGATAACTCTTTTTTTACCTAGCTTCCCGATTACTAATTAAGAAGTCTCTATCAACAAGATAAAAGATAGATATATAGTTTTGTATCTTTCTCCATCCCCCCAAAAACCCATTTTCACTAAAAATTTCGGTTGTGTCGCATTCTAACAAATCTTTCGATAATTGGTAAGAAACTATTTCTTTATTAAATTAGAAGACAAGAACAAAACACAAAAAAATGAAGAAAAATAATAAAGTTGATTATCATACGTATCTTTCATGTAGATAGATGAATAAGTCCATTTATTTAGTTATACATTCCTTGGACTTATTCTATATACTCATCACTTAGATATATAGATACTTATTATTCTAATAATAATTTTCAAATGGAATTAATTAATAATAACTACGAATTCATAATAATTACAATCCTTAATTATAAATTATAATTAGTATAAATATGATATTAAAAAAAATAATAACAGGTACAAATAGTAAGCCGAGGTACCCATTTTATGATAACTTTTAATTTTCCCTCTATTTTTGTGCCTTTAGTAGGACTAGTATTTCCGGCAATTGCAATGGCTTCTTTATTTCTTCATGTTCAAAAAAATAAGATTGTTTAGATCTGGGGGGCCCAAACCTCATCCGTTTTTTTGAAATTTAGACTTGTAGCATAAGACAGATATTTATCTCGGGAAAGTATAACATATGATTTCCACCGAACATAAAGGAAAAAGCTCTTATGCCTGCAGAAAATGATCTATGGGTAAATTAATTCTAACTAGTTTCAAATAGATCAGGATCGCTGGATGCCTAATATAGAAAGTTGGTGGATCTATATGTATATCAATATGTATATTGGGATGGGATGATATGAAGGGTATGTTATTATTTTAGATCTAACCAATTTGATGAATTACTCCTAAAGGTTGCCATCAAACTAGTGCTAGTTCACATCAAACTAGCGCTAGGTGATGAGAGTTCCTTCGGAAACAAAAAAAGTCAAGTCAAAATCATTGGGGGTATTCTCTCAATTCCAATAAAATGCAATCGGATCAAGTATGAGTTGGCGATCAGAACATATATGGATAGAACTTATAACGGGGTCTCGAAAACTAAGTAATTTTTGCTGGGCCCTTATCGTTTTTTTAGGTTCATTAGGATTCTTATTGGTTGGAACTTCCAGTTATCTTGGTAGAAATTTGATATCTTTTGTTCCGTCTCAGCAAATTCTTTTTTTTCCACAAGGGATCGTGATGTCTTTCTACGGGATCGCGGGTCTCTTTATTAGTTCCTATTTGTGGTGCACAATTTCCTGGAATGTAGGTAGTGGTTATGATCGATTCGATAGAAAGGAAGGAATAGTGTGTATTTTTCGTTGGGGATTTCCTGGAAAAAATCGTCGCATATTCCTCCGATTCCTTATAAAAGATATTCAATCCGTTAGAATAGAAGTTAAGGAGGGTATTTATGCTCGTCGTGTCCTTTATATGGACATCAGAGGTCGGGGGGCTATTCCGTTGACCCGTACTGATGAGAATTTGACTCCACGAGAAATTGAACAAAAAGCCGCGGAATTGGCCTATTTCTTGCGCGTACCAATTGAAGTCTTTTGAGAAAAAGAACTGGGCTGAAAAACGAATGCTTTCCTATCAAAATATCAATAATATTCATTCCTTAAAGTACTTCTTTCGGTGATTCATCAAAAGGAGACACTTGTTTAGAATTTGATGAATTGAGATATCTGGAAACAATATTTTTGATTATTTATTTCTTCATTCGAATTTTAAGTAGAGTCTTAGTCTATTTCTGTATTCTTTCTAGATTCAAACAAAATCAAAAATCAAATAAATTCATAGGTTTGATACCTTATCTCGAACTCATGTTTGAAAGAAATATTCAATCACATAAAGTCGACAAATGAAGTGGGTTAATTAAAAATTCACAGGTGAAAAATGGCAAAAACGAAAGCATTCACTCCTCTTTTGTATCTTGCATCTATAGTATTTTTACCCCGGTGGATTTCTCTCTCATTTACTAAAAGTATGGAATCTTGGATTACTAATTGGTTGAATACTGGTCAATCCGAAATTTTTTTGAATGATATTCAAGAAAAAAGTATTCTACAAAAGTTCATAGAATTAGAGGAAATCTTCTTTTTGGACGAAATGGTCAAGGAATACTCGGAGACACATCTACAAAAGCTTCCTATAGGAATCCACAAAGAAACGATCCAATTAATCAAGATACACAATGCGGATCGTATCCATACGATTTTGCACTTCTCGACAAATATAATCTGTTTTGTTATTCTAAGCGGTTCTTCTATTTTAGGTAATGAAGAACTTGTTATTCTTAACTCTTGGGCTCAGGAATTCCTATATAACTTAAGTGATACAGTAAAAGCTTTTTCGATTCTTTTATTAACTGATTTATGTATCGGATTTCATTCACCACACGGTTGGGAACTAATGATTGGTTCTGTCTACAAAGATTTTGGATTTGTTCATAATGATCAAATTATATCTGGTCTTGTTTCCACTTTTCCGGTTATTCTCGATACTATTTTTAAATATTGGATTTTCCGGTATTTAAATCGTGTATCTCCGTCACTTGTAGTTATTTATCATTCAATGAATGATTGATAAATGTAAATGATCCATCGACATTAATCTAATCCAATCAGAATGTTTCTTACTTTGTCTTTGTAGTTCTACATAAGGATTAAAAACTTTCTATCCAGGGGATTTTCATCCTATCGTATGCCAGTAAAATGATTCCAGTAAATAGCAGAATCGTGGATAGGGAACTATACTAGCGACCTACCCCAATTTATTGTAGAAATTTTCGGATCAATGATTAGACCATGCAAACTAGAAATACTTTTTCTTGGATAAAGGAACAGATTACTCGATGTGTTTCCGTATCGCTCATGATATATATCATAACTCGGACATCCATTTCAAGTGCATATCCTGTTTTTGCGCAGCAGGGTTATGAAAATCCACGAGAAGCGACTGGGCGTATTGTATGTGCTAATTGTCATTTAGCTAATAAGCCCGTGGATATTGAAGTTCCACAAGCGGTACTTCCTGATACTGTATTTGAAGCAGTTGTTCGAATTCCTTACGATAAGCAAGTGAAACAAGTTCTTGCTAATGGTAAGAAAGGGGGTTTGAATGTGGGGGCTGTTCTTATTTTACCAGAGGGTTTTGAATTAGCTCCTTCCGATCGTATTTCTCCTGAGATGAAAGAAAAGATAGGCAATTTGTCTTTTCAGAGCTATCGCCCTAATAAAAAAAATATTCTTGTGATAGGGCCTGTCCCTGGTCAGAAATATAGTGAAATCACCTTTCCTGTTCTTTCCCCCGACCCCGCTACTAAGAAAGACGTTCATTTCTTAAAATATCCTATATACGTAGGGGGAAATAGGGGAAGGGGTCAGATTTATCCCGACGGAAGCAAGAGTAACAATACAGTTTATAATGCTACAGGAGCGGGCATATTAAGTAAAATCATACGAAAAGAAAAGGGGGGATATGAAATAACCATAACAGATCCATCGGATGGACGTCAAGTGGTTGATATTATCCCTCCAGGACCAGAACTTCTTGTTTCTGAGGGTGAATCCATTAAATTCGATCAACCATTAACGAGTAATCCTAATGTGGGTGGATTTGGTCAGGGAGATGCAGAAATAGTACTTCAAGATCCATTACGTGTCCAAGGTCTTTTATTCTTCTTGGCATCTGTTATTTTAGCACAAATATTTTTGGTTCTTAAAAAGAAACAGTTCGAGAAGGTTCAATTAGCCGAAATGAATTTCTAAACTCATCGATTTATCCTCATCAGGTTCGTAAAAAGAACCACATTTTTGTTGTCAATTATGTATGATCAAAAAAAATCAATTCTGAAAAACCGTTTATTTAATTCCTCTTTTTCTACGAACTTCGGGGAATCCCTTGTACCGCATTCCTAGTCAGAATAGGTAGCTTTTTGTTTGAAGAAGACTTTTTTATTTGACTTTATGACTTTACCACCCCTTTCTTTGTTTTTTTAGCCAAATTGAATTGTTACAACTATGTTACTATTTCCAGATTTCAATGTCATAAAATGTATCCATTTGATTCTATTTGAAACAGAATCAAATTGGGATAGATATTAGCATAAGTAAACGGGTAATAAAAAGAATTATAAATGCGGGGAACAAAAAATTCTAGGGTGCATTATGTGTCTTCCTAGTCTTCGACACAAGAAAGGGGTGTAGCAAATTCCTTTTCTTGTGTCGAAAGAGTAATGATTTGTGATCCTGTTCGCCAAAAATTCCTAGTCTTAGTTTCGGTTTTACAGATGTATCAGAACTTTTTTTCGATTTATTACGTACAATAAAATAGTGGACAAACATAAAATAAAACTTATTCAATGAATTTATCAAAAATTTCAATTTTTCTGAGATAGTAAAAAAAAGTAAGAGTATAGAAAGTATTTGTACGATATCGAATCTACAGAAATATTAGTATATATAGTATATATAATCCAGGAAATTGAGCGATTCCCCCTTTGTTTTTGTTCTAACTTAGAAAGTACCCATGGATACTATCAAGATCAAGGAAGAGGTGTTCTGAATCAATCAATGAAGTTCATTTTTCAAAAGCATCATCAGAAAAAATAGAATGGAGTTTTTTGAAACAGCAGAAAAAGAAATCCACTTTATCATTTAGACGAAAAAAAGACTCTGATTCTTAAGAACTCAACGGGCCCTTTCCCCTCGAATCAGACAAACAAAGAAGGGAATCCCGTTGAGTTCCTACACTTTCATGTCTACAACTGAATTCATCCGATTACTAATTACTATAAGGATGAACCTAATCCGGAATATGAACCATAAAAGAAAATACCTAGTAAACCGATCACAAGAATACCAGCTACGGTACCTATTATCCAAAGAGGAATCCTTCCAGTAGTATCGGCCATTTACTCCACTTCCCTCCAATTTCATCAAGTGGTCATGCTAGAGACATAAACAGTCATGGATAATTATAAGATGAGATCCTTCCGAATGGGCTAAGAGAATGCCTAGAATTCTTATTTATTTTCTTTCGTTTTCCTAATTGAAGAAATAATTGGAAAATAAAACAGCAAGTACAAAAATGAGTAATAACCCCCAGTAGAGACTGGTACGATTCAATTCAACATTTTGTTCGTTCGGGTTTGATTGTGTCATAGCTCTATAATTCGGGATTTGGTTTATCGTTGGATGAACTGCATTGCTGATATTGACCCCAAAAAAAAGACGGTAGGTACAGCTAGACCGTGAATAGCCAACCATCGTACTGT